CTATATAAAATTCCCCCCAAAAAGAAAATAGAGGGGAAAGATACCAAAGCAGTCCTGTATCAGACTGGCTGTCTTCTTGTAGTTGGATCCCCAAGTTTTTGGAATGCTCCAAACTCTACTTGAGCATCCAAATCTGGGTCAATACCAGCAAAAACATCTCTGAACAAGGTTCTAGCACCATGCCAAATGTGTCCGAAGAAGAAGAGCAAAGCAAACGAAGCATGCCCAAAAGTAAACCAACCCCTTGGACTGCTACGAAAAACACCATCGGATTTCAAAGTCGCACGATCTAATTCAAAAATTTCACCCAATTGAGCGCGTCTAGCATATTTTTTCACAGTAGCAGGATCACTATAACTGACTCCATTGAGTTCACCGCCGTAGAACTCAACGGTTACACCTACTTGTTCAACACTATACTTCGATTCTGCCCTTCTAAAAGGAACATCAGCTCTAACAATTCCATCGCCGTCTACCAAAACGACTGGAAATGTTTCAAAAAAAGTAGGCATACGACGTACAAAAAGCTCACGGCCTTCTTTATCTCTAAAGATAGGGTGTCCTAACCATCCAACCGCTATTCCATCTCCGTTATCCATTGAGCCTGCCCTGAATAATCCTCCTTTTGCCGGATTATTGCCGATATAATCATAAAAAGCTAATTTTTCAGGAATTTTAGACCAGGCTTCTGATAAACTTTGATTTTCGGCTAGCCCAGCGCTAATTCTTCGATATATCTCTTGCTGGAAGTAACCCTGATCCCATTGATAGCGAGTCGGGCCAAATAATTCGATGGGGGTAGTTGCTGAACCATACCACATAGTTCCAGCAACAACAAAAGCTGCAAAAAAGACAGCTGCGATACTACTGGAAAGTACGGTTTCAATATTTCCCATACGCAATCCTTTGTATAGACGTTGTGGCGGTCGGACGCTAAGATGGAATAAACCCGCTAATATGCCCAATGTACCTGCTGCAATATGATGAGAAGCTATTCCTCCCGGAACAAAAGGATCAAACCCTTCCACGCCCCACGACGGATTTACAGGTTGTACTTTTCCCGTTAGTCCATAAGGATCGGACACCCATATTCCGGGACCATACAAGCCTGTTACATGAAATGCACCAAAACCAAAGCAAGCCACCCCGGAGAGAAATAAATGAATTCCAAAGATCTTGGGCAAATCCAAAGAAGGTTTTCCTGTCCGTTCATCACAAAATATTTCTAGATCCCAATAGACCCAATGCCAGATAGCTGCCAAAAAGCATAAGCCAGAAAACACAATATGTGCCCCAGCTACACCTTCGTAACTCCAAATTCCCGGATTCGTTACAGTCCCTCCTGTGATACTCCAACCTCCCCATGAATTGGTTATTCCTAACCGAGTCATGAAGGGAATAACGAACATACCCTGTCTCCACATTGGATCAAGAACAGGATCAGAAGGATCAAAAACTGCTAATTCATACAGAGCCATCGAGCCCGCCCAACCAGCAACCAGAGCTGTATGCATTATATGAACGGAAAGCAACCGGCCGGGATCATTCAATACAACGGTATGAACACGATACCAAGGCAAACCCATGGAAAATACCCCTTTATCAAAGAAAAATAGACACTACGTAACTTTATTGCATTGAAAAAAACTATACTATGACTATCCTATGGACCTCCCTTGTTCGGTGGATTATTTCCTAAGAAGGGCTAGGTTACTATTTATTCTATTCTGTTTGTAATAATGGAATAATTCTGTTCGTAGGAACAAAGAGAAGCAGATTTATTCTATACTCGATAAGTACCAATACGCAATGGGGGGTTGGTACCATTTTCTATGAGTAAATGTTTATCATTAGAAGGACTTATTCGTAAAAATTTTCCTTTATTTATTTTGTCTTTCTTTCTAAATTTTTCTAATTTATGGATAAAATAAATATGATAAAGCCAATATTATAAAGACAATAAAACCATATTGTTACGTTTCCACATCAAAGTGAAATATAGTATTTAGTTCTTTTTTCTTTCAATTCATGCCTATTGGTGTTCCAAAAGTACCTTTCCGCAGTCCTGGAGAGGAAGATGCATCTTGGGTTGACGTATAGTGCGACTTGTCAGATATATTGGGTCATATGGGATTTCCCCGTTCTCTCCCCCGATCGAGATATCCTCTGTTTCGCCCAAGAAAGAGAAATTGAATCATCAAAAAATTGGAGCGTGAAGTGCAATTAGATGCATTCTTTGGGGAGATTCATAGTACTATTATCAATTAGAATAATTTATGGTTGGCTTTGGTTGGACTAAAAAATGAAGTATCCAGGCTCCGTTTAGAAAAAACCCAATTGGTAATATATCTATGATTACTACATGTATCATAAATGATTGCTGTTTGTTATTTGTAAAGTCATAACAAAAAGAAATGGTGATGGGAAGATTTGTCCTATATGTGCAAATCCAAATCGGGCAGATCTTTACCCGGAGTAGAGCATAGACCTAAAAAGATGA